AAACGCTTTGTATTCGGATAAGAAAAGATAGAGACCCCAGCGTCATCATATGGATAGGTACCTGTACTACAGAAATAATAAAAATGGATTTGGAAGGTATGGCACCCAAATTGGAATATGAAATTGGAGTGCCAATTCTAGTGGCAAGAGCAAATGGACTGGATTATGCTTTTACTCAGGGGGAAGATACTGTCTTAGCTGTAATGGCACATCGTTGTCCAGACCAAGAATTCCCCATTGGTGAATCAAAAGAAACTAAAAAAAAATTATTTCCTTTTCCTCTTCTGAAGGAAAAGAATTTGGTGGAATATGCAAATCATCCTCCCTTAGTTATTTTTGGGTCTTTACCCTCGAATTTGGTTTCTCAGCTTGATACAGAATTAAGACGCCAATTCATCAAGGTATCAGGTTGGTTGCCCGCTCAGAGATATGCCGATCTTCCTTCACTGGGTGATGGAGTTTATGTTTGTGGGGTTAACCCATTTCTTAGTCGTACAGCAACAACTTTGATAAGACGAAAAAAATGCGAATTAATCGTAGCTCCTTTTCCTATTGGTCCGGACGGAACGCGTGCTTGGATCGAAAGGATTTGTCCTGTATTTGGTATTGAGGCCCAGAATCTGGAGGAAATAGAGGAACGGATATGGGAGAGTTTAAAAGATTATCTTGATTTGGTACGCGGAAAATCTGTCTTTTTCATGGGAGATAATCTAATAGAAATATCTATAGCCAGATTCTTAATCAGATGTGGTATGATCGTTTATGAAATTGGTATTCCATATTTGGATAAACGGTATCAAGCTGCTGAATTAGCGCTTTTAAAAAAAACATGTATAAGAATGTGTATGCCCATACCACGGATTGTAGAGAAACCTGATAATTCGAATCAGATACGACGTATGCGCGAGCTAAAACCCGACCTAGCAATCACCGGAATGGCTCATGCTAACCCGTTAGGGGCGAGAGGAATTGGTACTAAATGGTCAGTTGAATTTACTTTTGCCCAGATTCATGGATTTGCCAATGCGAGAGATGTACTAGAATTGGTTACCCGACCTCTGCGACGTAACGAAAACTTAGATAACTTGGATCGGACCACCCTTGTTCGAAAGAACAACAAGTAATATAGTACTCTTGTTAAATAAGATAACAAACAGATAATATATATATTAATAGCATCATATGTAACAGATATTAGAATATTTCTTAGAAATCAATTATGCTAAATCAAATAATCATCAAAATAATTTTTTGACCAAGGTCAAGGGGAGCTTTATCATATGATAAAAGAACTTAGCCTACTATTGGGTCCGTTGTCCTCATGGGTAGAAGTTTCAGGTCCGATCATCATATTTGGGCTATATTATGGATTTCTTGCTACATTGCCTTTTGGTCCCTCTAAAATATATTCCACGAGATCCTTCCTTTTGGGAAAACCTGGCTATGGTATAATAGCCGTAAGTGGTTCTATTACGGGACAATTAATAGGATTTTTATCCATGTATTATTCGCCCTTTTATGCAGCGCTGTGGAAACCTTATGCAATAACTTTATTAGTCGTACCATATATGTTCTTTCGTTTTTTCAAAATTATGGACAAACCTTCAAGTTCTGAATCTCCGCACCTCATGAATTCGATCAACAATCCAAAAGCTCTAAGTCTATTTATGGATGGTCTAATGCTTCAATTGTTGAATCCCATTCTTTTAGCAAATCCCGTATTAACAAGACTGGTGAACCTCTTTCTTTTTCGTTACAGCCCTAATATATCCTTTATGATAAGTGGTCTTTGCGGTTGGTTGGGCGGTCATATTCTATTAACAATTTTTATAAAATTGGTATCTTTCCGTATAGATCGTAATTCACTTATCGATTATACTTTATTAAGACGTTATATCAATCGAACCTTTAGTTTACTTATTCTTTTTTATTGTTTGTTATATTTGGGTAGAGCCCCATTACCTCTTCTTAAAGGTAAAAATGATGAAGACAAAAATGTCCGCTCTGTGACTATGGCTAGATATAAACGCTCCGTGGCTATGGCTAGAAATAACTGCTCTTTGACTATAGATCCACGAAAACTTAAAGTATTTTTAAAAGTACGTATAAAAGAAAAGCTGCCATTGATCCGATTGCTGTCATTGATCCAATTAAAGTTCTTCCAGCAACCATGGCCCATTATGTGCTTTGATCATAATAGGGTTTATCAACCGATACGATATATTGGAAATAGCTCATTAACTCGCCTAGGTCCTGTGAGGACCGAAGTCTCTCAATATTTTTTTGGCGCATACTCAAGTGATGGAAAAAAAAGAATCTCTTTTACGTTTTTACCTAGTGTATTGGTCCTTGGGGAAAAGCTCAGTAAATATAGAGATCTTTTAGATACTTCTTGCTCATCTGAGGATCCTTATTATAGATGGAATCATACCATGAAAAGAAAAAGAGATTCTTTAGGGAATGAATTTTCGGATCGAGTGAAAGCTCTAAGCCATGGATCTCCCGCTGAAAATGTTATAGAAAGGAGAGTTCAATTCTCCAATTCTAAGGGGGATTCTTTTACTGAAATGTATGATCCATTCCTTAATGGGGCATTCCGTGGAACAATAAACCAATTTGAGTCCTCCCAAATGCTGAACGATTCGATCATTTCGAATCTTTCGGATTTCATAGAGATATCTATGAAAGACCGTAAAGAGGGATCCCCGAATGATCCATTTGGGTATGGGTACCATATCTCTTATCTTTGGCAGGAATTGGAACACGAAAGCTTTCAACTACCCTGGGAGCCCTTACCTATAGATGCTGTTCGTTCGCTTATCCCGATCACTCCATCTATAGTTTTTTCAAATGTCCCGATCACTAAAGACTTGCCCTCTGATCCGATCCCAGAACTCAATCCAATATATTGGTTGGCATCAGCCTTGAGAGTATCCAATATAAATCTCATACGGCAAACGGCTTCATGTAATGGACCGTTCTACGCAACCTATTTAACTCATTTTTTCAACAAAGTTGGCCGTAAAAAAGTTCCCACAACTTTCATACCAATGGAATTGCTTATTCCTATTTTTAAAAAGGAATATCTTTTCACTTACGAGACTTTGCTTTTCCTTTTCGAGTGTTTGTCGCAATATGAGTGGGTAATGCTAATAAATTCACGCGAGATTTTATTATCTTTGGATGATTCAATGCAAAAGAAAGATTTTATTGCCCTTTACAGGGAAATACTATTAAATGAACCTCTCCAAATTAGAGAAATTCGGAAACATGTGCCTCGATGGTCATCTGGTTTGAGGATAGGTGAATATGAGGACGTAGACCCAATTCTATTACCATCGAATAGGCTTCTTTCAAGAAAGGTCAAAGATACGGTGACCTTTGATATTGGGCAAAAACGAATAGGAGCAGTTCAAAACCGTTATTCTGCCGAGGCAGATTATCGTCGGAACTTAATCAAAGGATCCATACGTGCTAAAAGACGGAAAATTCTGATATGGAAAAGGGTACAACCGAATGTACATTCCTTTTTATTTTTGAAAAGAAAAGAAATACCCGCTTATCCTAAAGATTATTATGACACGTCCGATTCTGGTAGAGTGGATAAGGAACAAATCGAGGAAGAAGTTAGGGAAAAAATCCAGATAGTCGAAGATCCATTATCCCAGCAGACAATTGCTGAGTCCTTATGTTTAACGTGGCCAGAATTGCACTATTTCAGAAGTTTATTATTAATGGCTCAATCAAATATTAGAAAAAATATGATATTACCCTCACTTATTATAGCCAAAAATATGGGTCGTATTTTATTATTTCAAGCCTCCGAATTTTCCAAAGATTGGGAAGAAATGAGGAGAGAAATGCATGTCATATGTGCTTCTGATGGTACCGAATTGTCTATAACAACATTCCCAGACAAATGGGAAACACAAGGTATGCAGATAAAGCTTCTATTTCCTTTTCGTTTGAAGCCTTGGCATAGATCCAAACCCCAATCTGCAAAAAGATTGCGTTGGAGTTATTTAACGACCCTTGGATTAGAAACTGACATACCTTTCGGTGATCCAAGCTCAAAGCTAGGAATTTTTTCCAAATTTTTAAAACCCATCTTCAAAAAAGTGAAGAGACGATTGATGGGATCTACAGGAATAAGACGCGTTCCACGAGTTGGATATATAGACAAGAGTGAACTTAATGACCGGATACAAAATAAATTACTAGGTGAGACTACCCCTATGGGTAGTGCAAATGATTCATCCGAAGTTAATGATCAATTTGGATATGAAACCCAAACCATTAATGTGAAAGATCAATATGATTTGATGACCACAATGAAAGAGCGGATCGAATCTATCGCGATCATAAATAGCTCTCCTATAACTGGAATGTCTCTGGTGGATTCAGAGATTCATACCGGATCGAAGGGAAGTTTTAACATATTGGGATCAACATTAAAAAAACGATGGGTTCATATTCGGCGAATACCAGGTTTATTTCGAAATAAAAGTTTACAATTAATCAGAAAAAGTTTCTATTCAATGAAATTTTTTATCAAAAGAATGGACCGAGATCTCTTACCAAGTGTTATTAATTTCATTGCGTCAAATATCAAATTTTGGATTCAATCCGCTTGGATTCGATCCACGAGGAATATAACAACAATTTACGGACGAATATTCATTATCAATAAAGATATTTCAAGAATCAATAGAGGTAAAATTACCAACTACTATTCAATCAACGAAAAAATACAAGATTTTGAAATTCGTCCTGGTCGAAACATGTTCTCAATGTCCCAAGCATATATATTTCACAATATATGGCAGATAAGGGCATTAGATATACAAAGAATATTGGATCACGAAAAACCACAAGATCTGAAAGAGAATGACTGGAAACAATGGTTGAGATGTTTTGACCGGTACAATTTATCCCCACAGATATGGTCTAGGATAAACCCAAATAAATGGAGAAATAGAGTAAATAAGCAATGTACGTGTTCTGAAGAACGATTCATTCCTTATGAAAAACAAGAAGATTCTATATTTGCGACTGTCATGGAACCATTTTTGGGACTACTTCGGAAAATGAACAAACGTTACAGATACGATCTCTTATCATATAGTTATCTCAATTCTACAAAAGATTCGTATATTATAAATTTTACAGATATTCCCGGACCACCAGTACAACCTGCTATACCAGATGAGCGGGATATTACCGCTCGTGAAAGAATTATCAGGGAAAATTTTATTAATGATATTATCGAGGAGGATTGGAAGGGTACCGATTTAAATATCGTGAATGGTCCTCGTTCTACTGTTGATATTGACGATGCTATACGTTCTTGTTATTACGATCATACAACAAGTATTGACAGGCAAAATAAAAAGACTGATCTTACTACGAATCAGCAGGGGATTGACGAGACGCGAAGAGACAATGTTGGCATTTATGAAACTAAATCGAAATTAATACCAGGAAATTCACTTTTACGGGAAGAACGAGAGCGGAAAAAGATAGAGGAAGAAGAACGGAAGGAAACAACAAATGTTCTAGAACAAATAATAGATCTTAGATCAGATGTTCAGAACAAAAAAGTAAAAGATGTTCAGAACAAACAAGTAAAAGATGGTCAAGATCAAAAGGGTCAAGTAGAAGATCAAAAGGGTCAAGTAGAAGATCAAAAGGGTCAAGTAGAAGATCAAAAGGGTCAAGTAGAAGATCAAAAGGGTCAAGTAGAAGATCAAGATGGTCAAGTAGAAGATCAAGATGGTCAAGTAGAAGATCAAGATGGTCAAGTAGAAGATCAAGATGGTCAAGACGATGGTGATAGTGAAGTAGAAAATGGTGGAGATGGTGAAGATGGTGAAGATGGTGATGGTGAAGATGGTGATGGTGAAGTAGACGATGGTGAAGATGGTGAAGATGGTGAAGATGGTGAAGATGGTGAAGATGGTGATGGTGAAGTAGACGATGGTGAAGTAGACGATGGTGAAGATGGTGAAGATGGTGAAGATGGTCAAGATGATGGTCAAGTAGAAAATGGTCAAGACGGTCAAAATGTTCAAAATGTTCAAAATGTTCAAAATGTTCAAAATGTTCAAAATGTTCAAAATGTTCAAAATGTTCAAAATGGTCAAAATGGTCAAAATGTTCAAAATGTTCAAAATGTTCAAAATGTTCAAAATAGTCAAAATGGTCAAAATAGTCAAAATGGTCAAAATAGTCAAGTAGAAGATGAACAAACTGATGGAAAGAAAAAAAAAAAGAAAGGTCTTTTTCAATACAAAGTAGTAGACGTTCTAGGGAAAAAACGTTTCTTACATCTGGCGAATATTTGCAGGGTTATGTCCGGAATGAAGGATCCGGGAACATATTTTCGGATCCAAGAGGGAAATATTGACCTGAGTCTAATGGCCTTTTGCATTGCTATTCAGAAGAATAGGAGTGCAAATAAAATATCGAAAAAACTTGCTCTTCAGAGGAATGTTCGGGGAAAGGTACGCAATTACAATGAAATAAGGGAAGATAAAAAAATAATGGTCTTACAACCATATCGTTTAAAACGTATAGTGGATGACCAATTCCTGATGTATAAAATCGTAAGTATTTCATTGAAGTCTAAAAAAAGAGCCGGGGAATGGATAGATGGAGATTTTTATGATGGATCTGTGCAACGCGGGAAAATTCTGGGGGATGAAAAAAATATTTTTAGTTCCCTCAATTTAGAAGATATTTTGCTTCCAAAACGTCGTAGAGAATTTCGAATCTTGAATCGGTTTGATCTGGAGAACGATCATGTAGGATTTTCCAATGGAAAAGACATACAAAATGATGAAGAACTCATGGGAAGAGACCAACATCTTAGCGTAGATACAACACAAAAAATTAAACGTTTTCTTTGGCCTAGTTATCGATTAGAGGATATTATTTGCATGAATAGATATTGGTTCAATACAAATGATGGGAGTCGATCCGCGATGTTGAGAATACGTATGTATCCCCTAACTGTCAATTGATAAATTTTTTGCTTCAATTCCGTTTTCGTAAAAAAAAAGAATGGATTGATTCAATGGAGTTTCAGGATATGGCAAAAATTGAACCAATCTGTTCGTTCTGTTTCATCAATGTGAAAAGATTCTACATCTCGTATCATATTTTGCCATAGGTTAAAACCAGATGTTCCTCCAAGAAGATAGGAAGAATCCGACCATTTTTTCTTAAATGGTCGGACGGAACGAATCAGAATTATTATATGAACCATGAAAATGAAAGAATGGATCTAATTATTTTTTCTGACTCGAAAAAAAAAATTAAGCCCTGGAAAAATTTGTGTTTTTTTATGATCAAAAATTTGTCCATTAGTTCATCTCTGATTCCCGATAAACAGAGAGGATCTGTTGAATCTCAGGTATTTTATTTAACCAATCGGGTCCTAAGACTTACCCAGCATCTGCAATTGCACGGAAGAGACTATTCATCCCAAAGGGGTTTGTGGAAAATTTTGAGCAAACGTAAGCAACTTCTGGTTTATCTATACAAGAGGGATAAACTTCGTTACGATGATTTAATTGGTCAATTGGGTATCCGTGGGCTAAAAACCCGTTAATTTCGAAGTTTTCAATTCCAATCCAATTTTTAGAGATCCCGGATCCAGTCGTTCTTTTTTCTTTTTATTTTTCTCATTTAGAAAACGAATCGAAGAGGGGTTACACATGATCATGCTTGCTGAAAGACCCCCTGATGGTAAGTATGGGTCCTCATTATCCATCGATACACGTTGTTCTTCGACTTATTGCTAGATGGTAAAGATTTTATTGGCTGTGAACCTCTATCAGATTATTTACATAGGGGGGGAGGAAGCAAATTGTTTAGAACCGAACAATATCTCCCCTATGTAACGCAATGGGATTATTGCGCTACTATGTTCGCAGAGGCAATAAAGGTAAATGCGCCGAAAAGATCGATCGGGAAATATGTATCCCAAAGGGCTAGCTATAGCAGAGTGATTATGCTAAAGTTGGGTCGTATAGCTTTTTTTATAGCCTGGGTTTTTTCATGGCGAATATCGATGCTCAAACTTTTTATTCTTATATTTTCCAAAAACTCCATTCTCTTCTATTTTTGGAGATAGGGACATGATATATGATCTATTTCTGCTACAGGTATGCGAATGATGCATAATAATTATATCACATGAATCGTTTACCTATGACTATTAAATCTCCCTATAAAAAACTGATCTCCCATCCCCGATTTCGTGGATGAATACACTTCGGATTCTTTCAAAGTATTGCTTGTGGAGTATGCGTTTATGCCTGATTAATCCACCCGTTGTTGATTGGAAAAACGAACGATTGGTAATTTATAGTATTTATTCTGGAATTTGTATCTTTCGTGAAAATTGTGTTGAGTATTTATTGTTCATCAAATTTTCTTTTTATGATTGAAGAATATGAACTCCCGACCTATGTATGATCGTCATGAATGAAATTATGATTATATTGCTCCGGGACGTTTACCGATATCGGTGATCGAAGATTCGAGAATTAAAACAATTCAAAGTTTAACTTGTCTGTCCAAAGGAACTATGGACGAACATTCTGACCGATTAAAGAATTTCTACCAATTCTTCAGATTCAGTTTGGATTCGATCAGAGAGGACTGATGGGTCGAGACCATACCTTTTTTCCGGATGGATCATAAATTAGGATCAGGATATTTATAATTTGATTAAGAATGTCACATGTATTATTGATCAGAGTCTATTATCAACCAACGGAATTATAGACCAGTTCATGTAATTCCCAGATCCATTGAAATACAAATATTTCAATCCGATTAGGTATGTGGATAAGGTCACTTTTTTTTAGTGAATGCGATCATGAGTCAGAATATTGGAAATTCTCGCGCACATAATGAATCCACCTGGATATCTTTTTCGTCTAATAAGTATGATGAGAAGTATAATTCTATTCCTGATCTTATAATAGAAGATCATTAGATAATGGAAAATAACAAACTAAATATAACTTTTGTATCTGAGAAGATAAAGGTATAAGGGGTTGATCTATTATGCTCGAGCATACACTTATTCGAGTTCGAGGTGCTTTCGTCATTATCTATTGGTATTACGAGTCGAAACATGGTTAGAGCACTTATGTGTCGCCAATACTGCATACGGTCGATTCAAATTCAGTAGCATATTCGGATTATCTTAAAATATAGCCAGGGGCATCTTATCGATCTTTGTTATAGCTATTGTAGACGCTGAAACAGCTATTTTATCAGCTACTGACATCGTATCATATAATCAATTCGTATCGATCAATTTCATTTGTCGAAATGGTGATGAAGTATCGTATATCGGTATATCTCAGAAGATATATATATTCTATATGACCAGAATCTATCAAAATAGATATAGTATTACGGTCGATCAAAAACCATATAAAAATCATTAGGAAAATTACCTGTCATGATTGGACCATATTCGAGGTGATCTGGGGGGATCGAAATGATCCAAAAAATACAGATCGGTTCCAAATATAATGGAGATTACAATTATTGATTCGTTTTATATTCATAATATCCCGTTATTAGCCATCTTTATTGGGCATATATTAGAAGATTTGGCTATATATGATCTTATCAAATTAAAACTTTTTACTAACTAATGGAGATCCAATGGCACATTCGGTCAAAATTTATGATACATGTATTGGTTGTACCCAATGCGTACGAGCTTGTCCCACAGATGTATTGGAAATGATACCTTGGGAAGGATGTAAAGCTAAGCAAATTGCTTCTGCTCCAAGAACAGAAGACTGCGCAGGTTGTAAACGGTGTGAATCCGCTTGTCCAACAGATTTCTTGAGTGTACGTGTTTATTTATGGCATGAGACAACGCGCAGTATGGGTCTAGCTTACTGATCAATATGCACAATAAAAAAGGTTAAATCCATTTCATATTTATATTTTTTTATCCACTGATAAAACCCATACTTGATCCAAGATCTCAAGTATGGGTTTTATCAGTGGAGATGCAAAGTATCTTCTATAATGAGCGAATTACCTTGGCTCGCTCAACTATAATTGTTGGTTCGCCTATATCTAGGGTTCCTTAGTCCCATTATTTCCCACCCATAGAAGGAGGGAATGATCTGATTCGATGGTATACTCTAGGTATTTGTTTACTCTAACTCCTTTTCATTATATATACATTCCGTCCATTACCATTTCCAATTTGATAAATTATTGATCCAATTGAAAGAATAAAGAGTATAACTGGACAGATCTTATTGATTTTTATTGGAGATTGGGAATTGACGGATTTTCCATCGGACCTATTTGACAGGATTTGTTACCACTTTGGCCATTTCAGTTGCTTGGCCAATTACTCAAAATCCTCGATTGTTGCATTTACTGATGTTAGCAATATAAAGTAGCCAATTAGGATCATTTGCTCCTCGGTATATTATACCTTTATTTCCTTTGCGGGAACTGGAATAAATTTTAGTTCACCCACTTCTATCCGTACGGAGGGAGGGGGGGGGAAAGACGTTTCTATTTGGCCACAATACACTGCGAGTAATTCTATCCTTCCGCTAATTGGAGCTTTAAGTATAGGTCTCTAGAGATCTGATAGACCAACATTAGGTTCAGGAATATTGGATAAGAAATAGTATTCTATTTAGGGTTCTTCATCGCTTATACAATGAAATCGCCAATTTTTTCACATACCCGGTTACCCTACATGGGTAAGCGCATTATTATAGTACATGTATGCTTCAGTAGCCGGAGTTCCATTGAAAAAAGGGAATGGGTTAATTAAAACATGGAATTGCTACCTCATACTCATTTTATATTTCTTTTCGCTGTGGTTGGTAATGATAGGAGTGGTTCAAATCGTCTATGCAGCTCCAACTTCTCTGGTCAACAGAATTGGAAAAGGAGGATAGTCTTCACTATCCCATATGGTTTTGTAATTATCGGTTCCACGGCAGATATAGGTCTCAATGGATCCATTTTAAAATGATCTTTCATGAATCAATTGATGCGACATTTTTCTTCTTAGCGGGAACAAGTGACGATAGGATACGTACTCTTCTTCTTGATGAAAGAAATGGTAGGTCTATACTAACTATGTCCAGTAGTTTTTAAACGGCTTCTCTTGCATTGCCGGAAATCAGTGGTGTGGTTTTGTGGCAGAATCTATGAGATTCTCTTCCCGATAAAAAAAAAAAAAATGACTGAATATTCTTCGACCTTTCAAATTGAATCATTGTTATTGCAATAGTGGCAATTGGAACAATATGAACTCCCATCCACTTGTTGTCTATGTTACATTGAATATTCTATATAAGTTGAAAATGTGACGAACTTTCATTTAACAGATTCTGGACCAAGAGATATTTTCATCCTGATATGTCTCTTTCTACTCATAATAGGTAGGTATTGGTGCTTATCCTGCCTGATCCAGTTCTCTCTCTATTCAATTTTTTTATCTTTTGAAATTTGAATGGAATGGAGCAAATGAAGGATTCGTCTTTCTTTTATTTGAATCTAATATAGTTCAAGTTATTTCAAGTAGTGATTCCATCATTCTATAATCACTACTTGAAATAACTTGTACCAGTTATTGATGTCACTTATCAATCACATAAAAGAACTGGATCGAATCTATCCTTCCTTTTCCTTCCAGGAATTCGGTCCATTTATGATTCCAACCATCCATAGCTGTGTAACCCTATTCCTAATAGATTGACCCCCAAATAACGGATCCAAACTATAAAAAATCCTAAAGAAGCCACAATTGCCGGTTCCTCACCCTGCCAACCCTTATTCATTCTAGTATGCAGATAGATTGCGAATATGGTCCAAGTAATTAATGCCCAAGTCTCTTTTGGATCCCAGCTCCAATAAGATCCCCATGCTTCATTGGCCCATATTGCTCCAGAAAGAGTACCTATGGTTGAAAGAGAAAAACCGAGACCAATCGCACGATAACTCCAATGATCTAATTGTTTAATCAATTGACATTTACGATAATTCGTTGTTGAAAAATCAACAGTGTATTGCAAATAACTTTTTTGCTTTTCATGTGAATAAAAATTTTCATTGGGAAGAATGGATCGGGAAAATAAATTGTCCATCGCACCAAAAACAACCTGTCTATTTACTCCGGACATAATCACTAGAAGAGCTATGGATGCTAGGGATCCACATAAAAGGGTTGCATAGCTGAACAATATCATACTTACATGCATCATTGACCAATGAGATTGTAGCGCGGGTACTAACATTCCGGATCGTTGCATTTCCTCCGGAAGACCTAAAGTAGCAAAACCATGAGTTAACATAGCACTTGGCGCGGTGATTGCACCTAACCACCGATCATCTCGACTCCGTACTTCTAGAAGTATATGGAACACGGATGAACTCCAGGAAAGGAACATGAATGATTCATACAAATTACTCAACGGTAAATGTCCTGAATAAAGCCAACGATTAATTAATAATCCCGTTGTACAAAGAAAAGTAACTATCATGCCCTTTCCTCCCGAACTACTTAGTCCTTCAATTCGATAAACTAAGGTTCCCCAATAAATGAGAGTGACAACCAAAATGAGAGAAAAAGAGATGTGAGCCAATATATGTTCTAAAGTTATGAATATCATAATAAACTCATTTATTCGTTTTATTCCCGAATGAGATCTATGATGGAAAGATAGGATTGATCCATCACAATGAAAATAGATTGAACATATATTGTTACATAGGAAGAAGTGATTGATTAGATCTTCCTGCTGGAAAAATACCGCCACTCGGATTTGAACCGAGATGCTCTCGCACTGCTTCCTAAGAGCAGCGTGTCTACCAATTTCACCATGGCGGCTTCGTAGGGACCATACTAGCTTATTTACACCAGATCGTCAATGTTATGGAACGTGTCTAGCAGAGGGAGTGATCTGTGAATATAATATAAGTCCAAATAAGATCTAAGTTCGGGCATTAACATTTGAATCAATTTTATGTTGGTTGATAGTTATAACGGAGCATGGCGCAGCTTGGTAGCGCGCCATCTTGGGGTGATGGAGGTCGTGGGTTCAGATCCCGCTGTTCCGAAAGAGAATGGTAAATAGTCACATGCGTTATCGTACAAAGAATATATGTAAATTTTCGCTTATTTCGCTTACGATGGGAAGAATCGGAACAGCTAGATTCCAAACAATAAATGGTTATACCATCACTTTCTAATTTTTTTTTGATTGGATGGTTTGATTATATACATATCTAGAACGAAACTATGTTTCTGATCCATGATCTCCATATGATTATTATCATGTTAGACTTTCCAATTTTAGGGGAGACATCCAAATTTATTTATAGCTCCCAATAATATTACATACAGGCTAATATTACCATATATAAGCTGTTAATGAATGAATTGATCCTATTTTGAGCTACTAAGATGTAGAAGAGGGTTTCATCAATAGGATCAAATTGCACTAGATTAGTCAGCTCTTTTTATGTATCTCTGTCACAATGGTTTGGGCATTACGCATTATAAATGGTAGAGATACGAAGAAAGATGATTACTTTTAGTTCTCCTAAAGGATTGAGCACTTCTTTCTATCCAACCATAAAGGAGGGAAAAAATGGGACCCAATAGGGGGATGAATCATTGGGAGGAGCAGAAACAGAAGAAGAATGAATCAATATATCTGAAACTATAGTAATTATTCGCCATAAAGCAATAACGCGCATCTATTACGAAATGCACGAGCAATTCCATAATGAAATAATATCATCCCCATGCGTGATTCCATAGGTTCTGTGCCTTTATTTATAAATAATAAATAAATCCTAGTTTTGGATCGGAATGGATGGATTGGGATGTTGATAAGATTATGCTACATTTCCGGTAGCATAATGGTAATGCTGAAGTTCATTCGGGATCCTTAAAAAAAAGGATTAACTCTAATCCCTTTCTAGTGGGAAGGCAGAATGGATAGAAGAATGGTTTATAAATTCCCCATTTATCCAGATTGGCTGAAGGAAAGTACTGTAGTAGAACTAATTAATGACCGTGTCCTTTTCGTACGACCACCCTTGGAGTGAATAAAATGATTTTGCATCACTGTTCTCCAGGGTCCTGGAGGGTGGTGTCGTATATTCGCTCGTGTTGTGCTACGGGTCATCCAAATCAATTGCTGTCAATTTTGATTCGGATGATCCAGAGGAATCATCATTGACTATGCAATAAAAACTTTTCGAATTACCGGTGGAGATAGATTTAGCTAAAGAAAAAGCTTTTATTGCGGCCCGATATGCTTTTCCCTTCCGAACATTTTTACGAATTTTTTTTTTTGATCTAGAAGTACGCTTTTTTGGAACTGCCATAAGGAACAATGGGGTTAATTCATATATTGTGATGTGAAAGACATCTTATGTATTTAATTTATTCATTTCTCTCGTAGATAGATAACTCTGCATATTCTTTATCTAAATATGCTGCAAATTGAATCAATCCATTCTCTCGACAAAAACGTTAAAATAATAATGGAATCTACCAATTTAAATTGAAAGGTCAATTTTCATGATATATTTTCATATATTTTATATGATATATTCATATAACGATCAATCTTCAAATTGATATCTTTCTCATCATTTTCCGAATGAGTTTCGCTCGGTCCTTGATTCTTCGAGATCATCTCATCCTTCTTGTTCGTGTTCTTGCCATATCCTGAATTGAAACTAATGGGATCAAAATGCCGATTGTAATATCTTTTCAATTGGAAAGATATTAAAAGATGCGGAAATCTCAACCAATTTTGAGTGAAAGGTTTTAAATATTCTTCCGGTGTTTCATTTCCAAGTTCCATAAAGTTATGGATAGGAAAGAGTTTAATCAAATAGAAATTTTTTCTATCAATCATACTACTTTGATGATTGAAGCGATATATGAGGATCGATAATGTAAGTACTACTATACCTTTGACCAAAAAATATGGAAGGGCTTACATTAGGTTTAGGGATAATCAGGCTCGAACTGATGACTTCCACCATGTCAAGGTGACACTCTACCGCTGAGTTATATCCCTTCCCTACTCTCATCTGGAAGGAGAACTGACTTATGAATAATAACTTACCAAAGGCTCGAGAAACTCAACACAACTATCCCACTATTTTATCTCGAACAACTTGAAGCCAGACCTTCCTTCTTTTCACACCACTACGAAAAAAAAAAAATTGGAGCCTATTCTGAGTGAATCCTGTCGAAAGTAGTATTTCCTACTGATTCGAATCATAACATATGGTCCCGTAAAATCAGTAATATTTTACCTATCTTGATCAAGCAAGTTTTACATGAACTTGAATCAGCATGTTTGATCCGATCTAGCACTAGTGCGTACGGAAAGCACTCAATATTGTTTGGAAGAACAAGGAGAACAAGATCGAGTCAAGATTATACAGAGATGATACGGATCAAATTGTTCTTCTTGCACCAAGGAGAAGACCCTATGCAACCGTTAACTACTTTATAGAAATAAAGTTAAATCCTACCGGAACAGAATTTGTAACTAGCACTGCTATCCTCTCGCCTAGCGAGCAAATATTTACCCCCGTGGATGGAAATACTTCTTGATCTGGATCGATGTAAGAGTACAACTACATTTCCAAAATCCATGTTGTCTATTCGGAACAGGTTGACCCCTTCGCTCTCTCGTGGTACAATCCTCTTCCCGCTGAGCCCTCACTTTTCCACCGGTACAAAGAAACAAGATATAGGACTGATGCCGTTCATCAGTTCATCATATCAGATCAAAAATAACTTTCTTTTCCGTATACTCTCCCTGGTATCGGTTGCTATTCGTGTGAACTTACGCAGTCGATCAGATCATATCTCAGATAGATATGGATATATATCTCCCTCAACATAGGTCATCGAAATGATCTTGGACAACCCCAACAAAAAAAAAGCACGAAAGCCAGGATCTTTCATTAAATTGATTCCTGTTCAAATTCGAACAGTGTATAACCACATGGATAAGCTCACATTAACCCGTCAATTTCGAATCCAATTTGTGATTTGGAGGAATGATATATCGAGATATCAAGAAGGAATTAGCATGTAATAATGTCGATTCATACAAAAAGAGTATTTCTTCAGGCACTGTACTTATAGGATGGGAATAGAGAAGGAAGAGGGAATCCCGAAGATTTTGCATAATCTTTTTGACCGAAAAGGAAAAATAGGATTCATTAGTGTTTGGTTAGAATACGAAAATGTGTTTGACTTAATTGGTTCCAGTTACTCTTTGAGACATAATGTATAAAGGAAGGGAATATTAATATTATCGAACAACGAGAATAATCCAATTTATCTTACTTCGAAACAAAAAAAAAATTGAACGAGAAGCCGTATGAGGTGCAAATCTCATGTACGGTTTTGTAGAGTGACAGTGAAGAAAACTTATCTGTCAACTTTTCCACTATCACCCCCAAAAAACCAAACTCTGCCTTACGTAAAGTTGCCAGAGTACGATTAACCTCTGGATTTGAAATCACTGCTTATATACCTGGTATTGACCATAATTTACAAGAACATTCTGTAGTATTAGTAAGAGGAGGAAGGGTTAAAGATTTACCCGGTGTGAGATATCACATTGTTCGAGGAACCCTAGATGCTGCCGAAGTAAAAGATCGTCAACAAGGGCGTTCTAGTGCGTTGTATATTCTTACTTATCTAATACTTGTATCATTTCATGATGATGCCATGTGAATTGCTAGGAACATGTTAAGTATATAGCTAACCTAATAACGAACGTTTTGTAAGGGGACTAGAGCAGGCTACCGTGAAAAAAAAAAACACACGATCTTATTTTTCATTGGAACTATTATATGTCCAAGGTTTAATATCGAAATCATTTTCGAAGTTTTCCCTGATTGTTTCAACAGAAAATTAAAAAATACCTTGACCTTTTTAGAACGGGTTCAAGTCAAATAGCAATGATTTGAAACACTTTTTTATACACTATTTTGTAAACCTAAGGACTTGATCGTATAGATATGTAAAATACAGGATTTCCAATCATAGCAAAAGAAAGGGAACGGATACTCAATTGAGAGTGAGTAAACAGAATTATATGCATAAAGAATATATCTCATCTATGCAGATATAATAATGTGGAAAGCCGTATTCGACGAAAGTCGTATGTACGGTTTGGAGGGAGATCTTTCATACCTTTAGAGATCCACCCTACAATATGGAGTAAAAAAGCAAAAATAAATGATTTTCAGCCTTTATGAAATAGATTCTTGAACCTTTTTCACACTCATGTCACGGCGAAGTACTGCAGAAAAAAAAACTGCAAAATCCGATCCTATTTATCATAATCGATTAGTTAACATGGTGGTTAACCGTATTCTTAAAAACGGAAAAAAATCATTGGCTTATCGAATTCTTTATCGAGCCATCAAAAAGATTCAACAAAAGACGGATAAAAATCCACTATCTGTTCTACGCCAAGCAATACGTAGAGTAACTCCCAATGTAACAGTAAAAGCAAGACGTGTGGGTGGATCGACTTATCGAGTTCCCACTGAGATAAGATCAACCAAAGGAAAAGTACTTGCCATTCGTTGGTTATTAGGGGCATCTCGAAAACGTCCGGGTCGAAATATGAATTTCAAATTGAGTCACGAATTAATGGATGCTGCTAGAGGGAATGGCAATGCTATACGCAAAAAGGAAGAGACTCATAGAATGGCAGAAGCCAATAGAGCTTTTGCACATTTTCGTTAACTCATAAACAGGATCGATATCTACCTATCTATATAGTGGATTTATATATTCTGATAAATTATCAATTTATTCCCGTTCAGATCGGACAATATGTTTATCGGAACAAAAGATAAAAAATAAAAAGAAAAAAGCATAAATCATAGATAGATCTAAGTCCTCTTGGGAAGGCTTCCTTAAGGAAAAAGGAGATAGATTATGGAGGAATATTCGATCCTATTCATGAGATTATGTAAATCTCCTAAACTTGGAAATTAGAAACTTTTTCTACTCTTTCGGAGATTGAAAGAAATTACTAATTCATGATCTGACATGTACAAAGTGAAAACTTCATTTTCAATTATACCCTGAGATCGTTTGAAAGAGTTTCATTTGCTTTTCTTCCATTCTGGTTTATGGTCTTTCTGGCTATATGGTCTATCCAGGGGAAAGATTTAGCTTCAAGAAATAGTAAATGATCTCGTAGATACACAAATGTATAACTCTCCAGTAATTCGGATTGTGCTTATATCCATAACTGTAGGAATTGGGTCCGAACTTTACTTTTTCCAGTCTCTTTTCATCAATGGACCCCTTATGAAGGGAAGAAGTGCGATTAATTTTACAAATTATTACCTCTCTAATAAAATAGATTGAATAGATATCTATCTTTCTTTTTTATAAATGTTTCTATGGACATGTGGAAAAGAGAAAGAAAAGGACTGTTACCCCTACCTCCACTCGGACCAAGACATCACTTTTACCGAAAAAAGTTAAAGTTTTTGAAAATATTTTTTATTTTGTACCATATTCAATTCTTTAGGTTTCTATTGAATTGAAAAAGAAAGGATGTTCAGTCGTCTTGTTTATTTATAGGAAATCTCCTCCAGATAAAAAAAAATTTTATGATGAACCTATATGACCAATCGTATATCAATACTCGAATACGCTATCTCTAACATATGTTCATTCATAGATCAGGATATTTTTCATATATATATGAATGGAATAGAATTTCCTTTTGGGATGCCTTGATGGTGAAATGGTAGACACGCGAGACTCAAAATCTCGTGCTTAAGAGCGTGGAGGTTCGAGTCCTCTTCAAGGCATAATATTGCTCATGCTTATTGAATGAGCAATTCAATGGCAAATCTCGTAGAGTATCTCAATAGATTGAGATAGATTCTCTGTTGATACGAGGTATTCCGACGATCGATTACCTACAAGTTAACGCTGTTGGAATAGGACAGTGGATCACAGGTAGGATCAGATCTTCTCTACCTAATGAGGAGTCCATTCCGAATACACCCTCGTATTATGAGGTATATTTCATTAAGGACACAGATTGAGAAGATCGATACATAGATTGACCAGATACCACCTCTCTCAAGATCTTGCAATATACGGGAGTTACGACCGAACCTCACCAACTATATCCATGTCGGATCCTGTGACTCTATCCTTTCCTCTCTTCAAATAGTGTGGGAAAAAAAAGAATGCTAGAACCGAAATAGAGTAAATAAGGAGTAAGCATAGTCTAGTTAACTTAATGAGATATTATCTACTAGACTATGCTTACTCTTACATGGTCGAGATCTCGGAGTGAGGAACCTCAAATTAAAGATCTATCAAGTCTTTATAGGATCTTAAATTGGAGCATATGTAGAACCTCTCATTGATTCCCACGACCCTACTGCCCGGTCAATTTTCTTTTACTTCATTCCAGATTCTCCCAGCTGATATCAAATCTTAATCCTGTTGTATGAATTGAGTGTTCAATTTCATTGGGAAAAAGCCATTTCTTCTCCAACAATGTCTTTGTAATTTGATCCAATAACATTCTGTTAGATAGGAACAGATTTGATAAATATTGATAACTCTCGAATAGAGTATTATAAAGAAAAGATTCATTAGATAATAACCTATTGGTTCCGAGCCATCTTTGGCGATGAATTAACGATTGGAAGCGGTCAACCCTTTCTCTCGAATTTTCGGTCAACCAACGGTGATATGAATATATAGGAAAATATGGCTGCATACGTTCTAATTGGATACCAATCGCTTGAATGCGTTTGAAATGCTCGATATGTCTATGTCTAAGAGACAATGGTTTCCAAAAAGTCATGAACAAAACCGAATTGATCGTGGATTTTGAATCATATCTACGAAAAAAACTTTGGATACTTTTTTTAGGTAAAAAATAAGGTTGTGCTCTTAATCTTCTTGCACCATAAGTAATATAAAGCCTTTTCAGCAGTTCTTCATTTGCGAAAAATTCTCGGCGTGAAAACACAGGGCGCTGCTCTTGAAATAGGAAGGAATCCCAAAGAAATCGTCTTCCTATAAAGAACAGTGGTTTCTTAGAGTATTTATATTGCTTCGGATATTGTATAGGAAATTTAGATCTGTCCATCTGCCGTTTTCTTAACGATCCGAACTGATACGAAGATCCCAATGAATTGGGTGTTTTTATATGATCGAATCTATTACTGCGAAGAAAACTAAGACGCCAGATCCTAGGAGTCCAAACTACGTTCTTTATGAATTCTTCATCCATATCCCTTTGTTTTGCGTCAGGAGTAAACTTCAATTCATATTCTTTCTTTATGAATTCTTCATCCATATCCCTTTGTTTTGCGCCGGGAGTAAACTTCAATTCATATTCTTTCATAAATCGTATCATATCTAGATGATCTCTCATTTTGAGTTGAGGAGCAAATGTGATCTGATCCTTATTGGACTTACCCCGACATATTCCTAACCTAGAAAATGGAAACTCCACCAGAATACTTTCTAAAAGACTAGAAGCTATATCAAGATCATGCTCAGCTAATTTATCGAAAGGAATCCAATTCTCTCTATTTCGTTCTGATATAGACCAAGAATCTCGAGCCGCTGATCCGGCCAAGCAACCCAAAATATGGGGAAGTATGGTCAATTCCTTCATAGTTGTTTCAGCAATCGAAGGTTCTAAATACCATTCGGACAAATAACAAAACCTTTTCTTCCATAATTCCTTTTTGGTAGATAGAGGATTCATGGGAGAATTTCTTCTAAGCGTATTTTGTATAAAAGCCTTTCCTACTTTGTAGATAATTCTTTCGTCATTTTGACCGGATCCAACCTGATTATCCATAGATTGTAAATGAAAAATTTGCCTATAAATAGCGGATCGAATTGTATTAGTGTCTATAACTGATTTATTTCGGGTAATACTAAGTATTAAGGCTTCATCGGCCAGTGCTGCTAGATCTCGTGCATCATAATCTATGGTTATAGATCCAAATTCATCGGGACATTTTCCCGAGTATAATCCTTTGCTACATAAAAGAATAGGAAATTCCCTTTGTCGTTGTGGGATAACAAGCATTCGAATATTGATCGATCTATCTAATCGATTTGGAGCTATTAGAGCTGGATCCACTCTTTGGGGGATATGAGTCGAAGCAATAACAAGAATATTTCTCATAGAATCTTTCTCACCATCTCTAAGTCTAAAGAGATTGTTCATTAATACACTAAGGAACAAGTCAGTGAAGCCAAAACCAAATAAATAGTTAGCTGCCTCATTTAAATTCAGTTCATGAATGTTTGGAATCCATATTATGCAAGGAGACATGCTTTTCGCCAATTCTAAGGTAATATGGAAATCTTCCATTTTGTCTTTCACAAAAGGATCAAACTCAGTAGGAATACGTTCAACAGGGTAATCTAAATACTCACCATACCAGAGCTTCTTCAGAGATATTCTTATTAAAGGAACATATGAGTCTGCTGCTAGACTTTTGACCAAATAGGATCGGCCAGTTCCCATAGGACCTATCAGTAAAATCCCTTTGAAAAGTAATGATCCTGAGTGGAGTGAGAAAGGTTTTCCATGAAATGTGGGGTTGGTTTGACACAATATTTGTGAAGAGGTAATCTTCTGACAAAAAGCAAGGAATACCCATCTTTCTGCTAAACAAAATGGATTGAACCCGTAATTAATTAGACCTTTTTGATAAGTGTAGGCCAAATATCGTAAGTGAATAAGCCCTGGCTGTCTAATGATTTGATCTCCAAATTCATTCTTGAAGAAATTATGACTGTAAGTCAAATTTGATTCAAATTGAAAAAGGTTTTTTTCCGTCATTAGAAACTGAACTAGTAAGTGTATCTCTTTTTCGGAGATATCCATACTAGAGCACAATCCGTTCAACTCTCTTATTATAGTTATAAGCAAGTTTATATTTCTATTCTTCGTCTTCCTCTTCCTCTTCCTCTTCATAGAAAAAAAACTATTAAGAATATCTGAAAGAGAACGGGGTCTGTCTATTGTATAATAGAGAAAGCTATTAGGCACGGGAGGATTAATCCTTTTTTGCAACTCTATCACGTATGATGAATGCTTTAAATACTTGATGAGTTCAAAGTATGTCTTTATATTGATAAAGGTGAAAGAAATAACTTTTAAATATTGAAGAATAGAATACCCAAGAACGAAAAAAGGGATAAGAATCCCATATTTATACCCCCGAGCATTTAGTAATCTCAGATGTGTCCATATGAATGGAACTGATGACTTCTCTCGATCACTAGTTTCCTCTATTAAAAAATCCTTGCAGGAAGGGAAAAAATCCTTGAAATTATTACTTGGAAAAAAAAACTTATTCATAAGATTCGTTCTCAATTTACATTGTATAGGTTCCCATAATGGATGAGAAAGTTCCCACAATATATTCCGTTTAAGCAAAATATAATGCTTAATATTTTGCAAAATAGATACAAATGGATTACTGCCATGTAGTAATATCTCCGAAAGAGTATCTAAAAGCATATTTTCAAGATATTTACACCATGCAGAGGTAAAAAACCAGGGCATATATGTTTTGAACAAATCCCATTTTGAAAAAATACTATCTATTTGAGAGATCCTATAAATATTCTGTTCCTCTTTAGATGAATTAGAAAGGGTACTCCTTCCATCTATGTCTTCGTTTACTATTATGTTTTTTAAACATTCGGTTACAAACCAATCTTGAATACGGGGAAAAATTTCCTCGTTCTTATTGGAAAACATTTCGGATAGTAAATCATCTTGATAAGATCGAGTTTGAATAAGACCCACGTTTGAATTGAAACCCCTTTTAAAGCACTGATCAAAGCTGTTTTCTTCTGAATCGGATCTATTAAAAAAAGGTTGGCAAAAAGTTTTTTCAAAATTGACTATTTGTTCTTTTGTTAAAGGTGTTGTAGAAATCTCTTCGATCGAAGAAAGATATCTCTTGTCACGAACGAATGGATTCAATCGAGTTAGTAAATTGAAGGATCTGTACAAATCATAGATTAATACAAACGTTTGGTCACCACTTCGTTTTCGTTTTAAATATTTAGGTAATAATATGTTAGATACTTGTGATTTTATGAATGAAATAGTCTCTTTTTCTGAGTGAACGGGTCCTATTTCACCAATGGGCAAGGAAGATAGATTGTTGTGTATGATCAAAAGATTGAATAATTGTCCATATGTAAAATTATTCCTTTTTATATAAAATCTTTTCATATCAGAAGGTAATCTATTCCTATAATTTGGCCGAGTATGATGCAAATAATCAAAAAATTGGAGCGTATTTGCTCCGTGAAAAGAAGCTATCAATGAGCTCTGATCAGATAGTTTCACAGGATTCAACCAATTGTCTCGATCGTTGGATATCGTCGAAAAATAAGTGTTATCAAATGATTCCATGCTATTATTTTCATTATCGAAAAAGTCAATAATCAATGGATTAATTGGTATCTTATTCGTAACAAATGGTGCAATTGTTCCTTCATCAATCAATAATTTCGATCTTTGTGAAAGATTAAAGTTTAAAAATTTTTTTAAACGAACGATTAGAGTACCAGTTGGATCTAACAACTGATTTAATAGTCTATAATTATTACTTTGGAGCCCATGAAATGCAAAATCAAAAAAATAAATTAAAATATCGAACTTCGAGTTTAAGAGCTTTACAGTACTTTCAGAAAGGGAGAAAAACATAGACCAACCAATTGAATCTCGATTAGTATTAGTACATAATTCAATTGGATCGAACACTATTTTAAAATAGTTTTTTTTAGAAAAAACCTGTTTTAAATATTTAAAAAAGTATTCGGTCTGATTGGACCATTTGTACACATTCAAATTCCGATTGATATGTTTATCAATTCGAATAATAGAATGGTTGAACCATTCTCTCTTAAATTTTTTCCAACTTGATGAATGCCGGTCAATTGTATCTTTCGTTACATTATTCAAATTTTCATTTTCTATAAAATTTTTTAGAATTTGATCCTTTAAATTGCGACTGAGCCTATTTATAAAATAGAATCTATTTAAGAAATTTTCCGAATACCTGCTGTCAATGTTATACTTAATTGATTCATACCAACCCAAAGCTTCAGTTCTATAATTGTTAAAGGGAGTTCCTATCTCCAAGCAATTTTTGGAATCGATTTGGCTCAATTGTTTGTCGATTATTTGATCTAAATAATCATCCGCTTTATCAATAATATTGAGTAGGACCCATAAAGATTGATTCTTCCATTTTTCTCTGTGATTGAAGATCCGATCCGATCTCAACGATCCATTCTTGTTGAGTTCATATAATGGATTCATTTTATAATAAATAAAAAATGAAATTTTATCATGAACCTGACTAGGCTTAGTTATTGATAGAGTTAATTGATCTGTCATTTCCAGACAATTTTTGTGCAATATGTATTTTCCTTTGCTTTGATCACAGAATGCAGAAAATAGATTCCAAGGCAGAGTAAAACTCCGTATAGCACAATTCGAGGAAGGATTTTCAATTTCAAAATATGTTTTGATCTTCCATAGATCAACTATCCTATTCATTAATGAATAGGATTTTGAATCCCTTAAATCTTTTGAAAAAACCTTTTTTTTTATTTTTAAAAACCTTTTGGATAAGTTGAAATCTTCAATGGGCTTTTTAGTAGCACTAGGACCACCCATACATGGTTCATCTATTGGCAATATGTAAAAAAAAGAATAACGAATTGATTTTGTAAAATTTTCAATGAATCTTTTCCTCTCCAAAGGAAAGGAATTCTCTTCTGTATATCTTTGATCTTCTGTAAATAATTCTTTCGCCCAAGAGATTGGATAATGTTTTGATAAACACTTTGAGGACAAATCCGATTCTATTTTTGTTTGTTCTCTTTCAATAAAAGAAAGATCCCAAAGAATTGATCTTTTTCTTCGTTGCTCAATCTCCGTTTTATTCCTTGTGAATGGATCTTCACAAAGATATTTTTCAGGTTTCCAATACTCATTTTCGGTTGAATTAAGAGTTGAATCAATCTTCAAATTGATATCTTTCTCATCATTTTCCGAATGAGTTTCGCTCGGTCCTTGATTCTTCGAGATCATCTCATCCTTCTTGTTCGTGTTCTTGCCATATCCTGAATTGAAACTAATGGGATCAAAATGCCGATTGTAATATCTTTTCAATTGGAAAGATATTAAAAGATGCGGAAATCTCAACCAATTTTGAGTGAAAGGTTTTAAATATTCTTCCGGTGTTTCATTTCCAAGTTCCATAAAGTTATGGATAGGAAAGAGTTTAATCAAATAGAAATTTTTTCTATCAATCATACTACTTTGATGATTGAAGCGATATATGAGGATCGATAATGTAAGTACTACTATACCTTTGACCAAAAAATATGGATTGCTTTTCCGTAGATCGCGGAAAAGCAACGTACTGAGAATTCTAGGATCAAAAAGCTTTATAAGGCGCTCCCGACGTGAAAGGATTTGAATTAACAATCTAATCAAATTGGATTTGGTCCATGGATTGTATAGAAATAGAAATTTATAACTTTGTATCTCTTCCAATTTGATTATCCAGGGTCTTCTTCTTTTTTTCATTTATTTGAAACCCCCCCCTTACCTCTCCCTTTTTTTTTATCCCAATAAATAGAATATTAATAGCATATATTGATTTCATATAATTGTAAATCTCGTGTCAACCAACCGATACCATTATATCCCATGGATATAATTTATTTTCACCGAAATATGAAAATGACAACGAATCGGATCCAGTCCGATTTTTTTTATCTTCTTTTATGGGCGAACGACGGGAATTGAACCCGCGCGTGGTGGATTCACAATCCACTGCCTTGGTCCACTTGGCTACGTCCGCCCCGGAAAAAACCAATTTATCTATCTACAGTCATTTCTTCCAAGAATAAAAAATGAGCTAACGTTTGTTCTTATGTGGGTCGGTGACCTCTGATAGGGGATCAAAGCAAGATCGATGACTAACTCTCAACTCTCGAACAAGTTGTATGGCTTATTATCAAATTAATTCAATGAAATGTTATTTGAATGTCTATTGAGAATATTTGACATGAATCAAGTATGAGAGAAAGAATGTAAATGGGTCCCAATCCCGAACTACCCAAATTTAGATCTGAGTCTATACTCATATTATAGAATGAATATGTTGATGATCTTTATCCAGCATCCATGGCTGAATGGTTAAAGCGCCCAACTCATAATTGGCGAACTCGCGGGTTCAATTCCTGCTGGATGCAGCGGAACTGCACATATCCATTATTGATGGAATGGGAAGAAGTATGAAGAATAACACCAAACAATTGAAGCATACCAAGCCTTTCAATAAAATGAATGAAAGGCTTGGTATGCTTCAATTAAGCAATACACGATAACAATCCATCAGAGTA